CAGCAGCTTTTTGTTCAATTTCTCGTGGAGTCAAATTCTCATCAGTACGAGTCAAGGGAATGGCTCCCTGGCCTCTGATTTCCATATAAAGAACACGACGAGGATAAAGACCCTCTTTAACTTCTATTCTGATCGACTGAATATCTTTCATAAAGAATCGAAGGAAGATGCGACGGTTTTTTCCAGGAAATCCCCAACGAAAAATACACACTATTCCTTCTTTTCTATCGAATCGATCATAACCACTACCTACATTCCACGAAATTGTGCACCACAAATAGGAGCTAATGAACAGACCTGCGATCCCATAGAAAGACATCACGATCCCTTGTGGAAAAAAAATGATTTGCTGAGACGGAAATAAGGATATCAGATTCCTACCAAGATAACTGGAAGTTCCAACCAATAAGAAACCTAATGAACCTAAAAAAAGGATAAAGGCCCAGCAAAAATTACTTGTTTTTCGAGACCCCGTTATAAGTTCTATCCATATACGTTCTGATCGCCAGTTCATACTAGATCCAGTTGCATTTTATTGGAATTAAGAGAATAACCCAAAATTTACTTTACTTTTTTGTTCCCGAAGTAACTCTCATCAACTAGCACTATTATGATGTGAACCGTTAGGAGTAATTCATCGAATTGATTAGATATAAAATAATAACATCCCCTTCATCTGATCCCACTATGGATATTTACATACATATAGACACATTAACTTTCTATTTCAGACATCTGCTGATCTATTTTCATGCTGATCCATTTTAAAATAGCTATAATGCATTTACCCATATATCATATTTCCGCATGCATAACAGCTCTTTCATTCGTGTTAGGAGGAAGTCACACGTTGTACCATATTCCACTAAATAGATATCTATATTATGACCCAAGTCTTGAAAAAAAAATGGATGAGATTGGGTCCCATCGGATCTAGACAATCTCGTTTCTTTCAATATAAATAAATAAAGAGGCCATTGCAATTGCCGGCAATACTATGCCCACGAAAGGCACCAAAAAAGCGGGAAAAAGGTTGAGATCTATCATAGAATGTGTACCTCGATTTAATATTTGTACCTGTTATAAGGATATCTTATGATAAGTATATCTATTATAAGTAGAGAATAAGTACAAGGTAAATAGATGTACCTATTCGCCCTTCTACATGAAATATATGTATGATAAGATAATCCACTTTATTATTCTTGTTTTCTTGTCCTTATCTTCTAATAAAGAAAGAGTTTCTTACGAATTCCCGAAGCATTCGTTAGAATCCGATCCAACAGGTATTCTTAATAAAAATGAGGGTTCTCGGGAGATATAGATTTTATTCTATAGATTCTATATTTTTATTTTATTTTCTATCTTTGAATTATATAATTATATTATATATACATACGTAAGAAGGGAACATGAAATTCTTTTTATTTTCCTAATTTCGCGGAAGAAAGGATTCACTCTTTTATCCTATTGATAGAGGGTTCCTAATTACTAATCATGAATATAGGTAAAAAAAAAATAGATCTGGAGAAAAAAAAAGTAATTATTCGAAACTTCTGGTTCTTCCTACAATTAGATTTTATGTCACCGAAGAAAACCCTATTTTTCTTATTTTTACTTTGATTCCGATAAACTAAATACTTGTTCGCCGCAAAAAAAAATAAACTGAACTTTATGCTCTACTTGATTGAATTTTGATTCAAGGGAAAGAAACCGTGGAGCTGAAATAACTCACTCAGAACTCCTTTTAAAAGATTACGTGGTACGATTGAGTCGAATAAGCCTTTATGGAATGAATACTCAGCTGCTTGTGAACCTTCAGGTACTGTCTTATTCAATGTTTGTTCAATTACTCTTTTACCCGCAAATGCAATGTAGGCATTGGGTTCGGCAATAATGATATCTCCCAACATACCAAAACTAGCTGTCACCCCACCGGTTGTAGGAGATGTAAGGATTGATACATAGAATAACTTTTTATTTGACTGATAATCATATGAAGCGGAAGATATTTTAGCCATTTGCATCAAGCTCAAACTTCCTTCTTGCATGCGTGCTCCTCCGGAAGCACACACTATAATAAGAGGTAGAGATCCATTAGTAGCATACTCGATCAAACGGGTGATTTTCTCGCCTACTACGGATCCCATACTACCCCCCATAAACTGAAAATCCATAACCCCAATTGCTATGGGAATACCATTTAGTTGACCTATGCCTGTTTGAACAGCCTCAGTTAACCCTGTCTTTCTTTGATAAGAATCTATACGATCTTTATAAGGCTCCTCCTCCGAATGAAATTCAATGGGGTCTATAGAGACCATGTCTTCATCCATAGGATCCCAAGTGCCGGGATCAATCGAAAGTTCGATTCTATCTGAACTACTCATTTTCAAATGATATCCACATTGTTCACAAATATTCATTTTTGACCTAAAAAATTTCTTATAATTTAATCCATAACAATTTTCGCATTGAATCCACAAATGCCTGTATTTTT